TCGGTAAATACGCTCTTCAGGCACTTGAACCTGCTTGGATCACGTCTAGACAAATAGAAGCAGGTCGACGAGCAATGACACGAAATGCACGCCGCGGTGGAAAAATATGGGTACGTATATTTCCAGACAAACCGGTTACAGTAAGACCCGCAGAAACACGTATGGGTTCGGGGAAAGGATCCCCTGAATATTGGGTAGCTGTTGTTAAACCAGGTCGAATACTTTATGAAATGGGTGGAGTAACAGAAAATATAGCCAGAAGGGCGATTTCAATAGCATCGTCCAAAATGCCTATACGAACTCAATTCATTATTTCGGGATAAAAAAAATCAAAAGAAAAAGGTCTTGGGGATAAAAAAACAATAACAGGTGCCGGTTTCTTTCTTTGGACAAACAATATTTCTTTTTTTTTTTTCTTCACTCTTTGCTTTGTATTGAAAGAATAGATTCTAAAAAAATGATATGATTCAACCCCAGACCCTTTTGAATGTAGCGGATAACAGCGGGGCTCGAGAATTGATGTGTATTCGAATCATAGGAGCTAGCAATCGTCGATATGCTCATATCGGTGACGTTATTGTTGCTGTGATCAAAGACGCAGTGCCAAATATGCCCCTAGCAAGATCAGAGGTGGTCAGAGCTGTAATTGTACGTACTTGTAAAGAACTCAAACGTGATAACGGTATGATAATACGATATGATGACAATGCTGCGGTTGTCATTGACCAAGAAGGAAACCCCAAAGGAACTCGAATTTTTGGTGCAATTGCCCGGGAATTGAGACAGTTAAATTTTACTAAAATAGTTTCATTAGCTCCGGAGGTATTGTAAGGTCTTCTAAAATAAGATAATACCGTTGGTTATAGTAAAGTATTTGAAAGAAAGAGATTAAGAAATATATTCAGAATTTTTAGTAGATTGTGTCTCACGCATATGCCTTTAATTTAAATTTAAATTCATAAACAAATAAGTAAAAAAAAATATGTTGATTATATCAAAATTGGGGAGCACCAAGAAATTTAATTCACCATGGGTAGGGATATTATTGCTGACATAATAACTTCTATACGAAATGCTGATATGGATAGAAAAAGGGTGGTTCGAATAGCATATACTAATATCACTGAAAATATTGTTAAAATACTTTTACGAGAAGGTTTTATCGAAAACGTGAGAAAACATAAAGAAACCAAAAAAGATTTTTTGGTTTTAACCCTACGGCATAGAAGGAATAGGAAAAGGTCTTATATAAATTTTTTAAATTTAAAACGGATCAGCCGGCCTGGTCTCCGAATCTATTCGAACTACCAACGAATTCCTAGAATTTTAGGTGGGATGGGAATTGTAATTATTTCTACTTCTCGAGGTATAATGACAGACCGAGAGGCTCGACTAGAACGAATTGGTGGAGAAGTTTTGTGTTATATATGGTAATCCTTCTAATATACGAATTGGGTCCGAAACTTCTTATTTGTGAAAACAAAAAGAAAAGGGGCGGGTTGTCTAATATCGTTCCTCCTCCATCAATTGATACTTCAAGGAGGCTTTACCTGGAATGAAAGAACAAAAATGGATTCATGAAGGTTTAATTACTGAATCCCTTCCCAACGGTATGTTCCGGATTCGCTTAGATAATCAAGATATGATTCTAGGTTATGTTTCGGGAAAGATCCGACGTAGTTTTATACGGATACTACCAGGCGATAGAGTTAAAATTGAAGTAAGTCGTTATGATTCAACCAGAGGACGTATAATTTATCGACTTCGCAATAAGGATTCGAAAGATTAGGTGTTTTTATCAACTTCAACATTCCTTTCGTGAGAAGATGATTCGAGATAAAAAATTCCAAGAAACCTATTTTCTTCCAAAAACTATATTCAGAATTAAAATGAGGAATGCCAAATATGAAAATAAGAGCTTCTGTTCGTAAAATTTGTGAAAAATGTCGACTAATCCGTAGGCGGGGACGAATTATAGTAATTTGTTCCAACCCAAGACATAAACAAAGACAAGGATAATCAGACTTGTTAAAACACCCGATGTAAAAGTAAAAAGGGTAAAAAAAGGGAGGGGTCCTTTTTGACACGAAATGGATATATCCATATATCTCTGACTCATATTTATGAGATGAAAAAATGGCAAAAACTATACCGAGAATTGGTTCACGTAAGAATGGACGTATTGGTTCACGTAAGAATACACGGAGAATACCAAAGGGGGTTATTCATGTTCAAGCAAGTTTCAATAATACTATTGTGACTGTTACAGATGTACGGGGTCGAGTGGTTTCTTGGTCCTCTGCCGGTACTTGTGGATTCAAGGGTACAAGAAGGGGGACGCCCTTTGCTGCTCAAACCGCAGCAGGAAATGCTATTCGTACAGTAGTGGATCAAGGTATGCAACGAGCAGAAGTCATGATAAAAGGACCGGGTCTCGGAAGAGACGCGGCATTACGCGCTATTCGCAGAAGTGGTATACTATTAACTTTTGTGCGGGATG